CCAACGAAAAATACACACAATTCCTTCTTTTCTATCGAATCGATCATAACCACTACCTACATTCCACGAAATTGTGCACCATAAATAGGCGCTAATAAAGAGACCCGCGATGCCATAGAAAGACATCACGATCCCTTGTGGAAAAAAAAGTATTTGCTGAGACGGAAATAAAGATATCAAATTTCTACCAAGATAACTGGAAGTTCCAACCAATAAGAATCCCAATGAACCTAAAAAAAGGATAAAGGCCCAGCAAAAATTACTTGTTTTTCGAGATCCCGTTATAAGTTCTATCCATATTTGTTCTGATCGCCAACTCATACTAGATCCAATTGCATTTTAGTGGAATTGAGAGAATAACCAAACTAAATTGGACTTTACTCTTTTTTTGTTTCCGAAGTAACTCTCATCAACTAGCACTATTCCAATGTGAACCTTTAGACGTAATTCATCAAATGGGCTAGATCTAAAATACTAGCATCCCCTGCATATGATCCCCTATAGATATCTACATCCATTTAGATACATTTACTTTTCATTTAAGACATTCACCGATCCTGAGCTATTTTGAAATAACTATAATAATTTTAACCATATATCATGTTTCCGCATGCATACGAGCTCTTTCATTTAATTTATGTTCGGAAGAAGCCACATCTTATATGATATTCTACAAAGTGGATATCATGTTATGATACATGTCTAAGTCTTGAAAAAAGCCGGATTTAAAAAATCTTGTTTCTTTGAACATGAAGAAATAAAGAAACCATTGCAATTGCCGGAAATACTAGGCCCACTAGAGGCACGAAAATAGAGGGTAAATTGAGAGTTGTCATAGAATGGGTACCTCGATTTAATATTTGTACCTGTTATTCTTATATTATATATTTTTAAATGAGTTATTAATTATAATTCGTATATAATTATACTATAAGTGAGTCTATATAATAAGTGCAAGGAATATAGAATGGAATATATGTATGATAATCCATTTATTTCGTATGCTTTTTTGATTATTTTATTCTTGTCTTCTAATTTTAATTTATTAAAATTTAATAAAGAGTTTCTTACAAATTCCCGTTAGAATACGATCCAACAGAGATTATTAGTAATAATGAAAATTCTTGGGAGATATAGAAAGAGGCAAGACTCTATCTATCTATTTGAATTATATTATATATACATAATACATACGGAACATTAAGGTGAAATTCGTTTTATTTGCCTTGCCTAATATCTAATATAATGTCACAAAAATAAGAATTAACCCTTTGTTGATAGAAGTTTTCTAATTACTAATTAGTATAAGTAATATGGGTAAAAAAGATCTCGAAAACAACATAACGAATTTTCTGCAACTTTAGAAAACCCAATCCTTCTCATTTTTACTTTGATTCAACTACTTGTTCGCCACAAAAAAATAATTGAATTTAGAGCTCTACTTGATTGAATTTTGATTCAAAAGGAAAGAAAGTGTGGAGCTGAAATAACTCATTGAGAACGCCCTTTAAAAGATTACGTGGTACGATTGAATCGAATAAGCCCTTATGGAATAAATATTCAGCCGCTTGTGAACCTTCAGGTACTGTCTTATTCAATGTTTGTTCAATTACTCGTTTCCCCGCAAATGCAATGTAGGCATTGGGTTCGGCAATAATGATATCCCCCAACATACCAAAACTAGCTGTCACCCCACCAGTAGTAGGGGATGTAAGGATTGATACATAGAATAACTTTTTATTTGATTGATAATCATATAAAGCAGAAGATATTTTAGCCATTTGCATCAAGCTCAAACTTCCTTCTTGCATGCGTGCTCCTCCAGAAGCACATACTAGAATAAGAGGTAGAAATTTATTCGTAGCATACTCGAGCAAACGGGTGATTTTCTCGCCTACTACAGATCCCATACTACCCCCCATAAATTGAAAATCCATAACCCCAATTGCTATAGGAATACCATTTAGTTGACCTGTGCCTGTTTGAACAGCCTCAGTTAATCCTGTCTTTCTTTGATAAGAATCAATACGCTCTTTATATGGTTCCTCTTCCGAATGAAATTCAATGGGATCTAGAGAGACCATGTCTTCATCCAGAGGATCCCAAGTACCGGGATCAACCGAAAGTTCGATTCTATCCGAACTACTCATTTTCAAATGATATCCACATTGTTCACAAATATGCATTTTTGACTTAAAAAATTTCTTATAATTTAATCCATAACAATTTTCGCATTGAACCCATAAATGCCTGTATTTTTGAGTTACCTCAAGATCATTAGAACTTTTAGTTAAATCACTACCATTCGGGGTAGTTCTTATCAAAGAATTCTTGTTTTCACTACGATTGAAACTTTCATCACAAATATAACTAAAAATGTAGCTGTTACCAGAATTATCACTACCACTTAAAATGTAACTATCAATATGGATTTGAGAACGAAGATAACTGTCAATGCAACTATTAATATGATTATTCCAACTATATTGAGTATCATACA